AGTTCAGAGCCTGAAATAAAGGACTATTTTGATGTAATAGAATTTGTAAAAATTTTACCTGTGCTATTATACTCGGTAGAATTAAACTACCCCTTAAAGCATCAAAAACCCTAGTGCCTCTTACACTTAAGTATAAAAAAGGTAAGCTAATAAAGCTATTGGGTTCATACCCCAATTATGGAGAACAATTCTCCCCTCTTTAATTAAGAAATCACCAATAAAATCCTTATTCACAATTACAATAATTCTCAGAACTATTATATCAATAACTGCTATCTCGTGATTAGGAGTATGAATAGGACTAGAAATTAATCTTCTCAGATTTATTCCTCTTATATCATACAATACTATATCACCAATAGAGACAAGAAGTATTAAGTACTTTATCGTACAAACGATTGGTTCACTAACGCTTATTACAGTGTTTATTATTTCCATAATTAATAAATCTAATTTATTTAATAGAACCATCTCTACTATTATAGCCATAGCTGTAATCATAAAAATTGGGGGGGTTCCCTTTCATTTTTGGCTCCCAGAAGTTATAGAAAATCTAAGTTGAAACAACTGTATATTAATCATAACTTGACAAAAAATAGCCCCAATAACAGCACTATCTTATATTCAAATAAATGATTTTATCATAACTACATTTATTTCATTATCCGCTATAGTCGGAGCCATCTTGGGAGTAAATCAAATTTCATTACGAATACTAATAGCGTATTCCTCAATCAATCATATTGCTTGAATAATGGCTGCTATCATAATTAATATTTTAACATGAGTCTGTTATATTATAGTATATTTTTTACTGGTGATTATAATTACATTAATATTAAAATCGTATAATGTAAAAACCATTAATGAATTATTTCTTTCTCATAACAGACATAAAATAAATAAAATTATAATACTAACTTCAATTCTCAGTTTAGGGGGAATGCCCCCCATGTTAGGATTCTTACCTAAATGAATAATAATCCAAGAATTGGGATCGAAATCGTTAATTTTTATTTTATATATCCTCATTATCACTTCTGCAATCACGTTGTATTTTTATTTAAAAATTTTTATTTCTGGAAGAATTATTTACTTTAAAGAAAACAGCTGAAACATTGAAAATAGTGATTTAACTAAAATTGAGGTAATTTATATTTACATTAATTCAATTTCTATCTTAGGAATTTCATGTTCAATATTCATAATATTCTAAGGACTTAAGTTAAATAAACTACTAACCTTCAAAGTTATAAATAAAGAATATTTTAGGCCTTAGTGAAATTCACACCTTCAGAATTGCAATCTGAAATCATTATTGAATATATAGCCTAATAGAGGGGTACAATCCCATAAAATGATTTACAATCAATCACCTAGTTTCAGTCACTCTATCACAAAATGAATATTCTCTACTAATCATAAAGATATTGGCACATTATATTTTTTATTCGGAGCATGGGCAGGAATAATGGGAACAGCTCTGAGAATATTAATTCGAATGGAACTTGGTACTCAGGGTCATTTAATTAACGATGATCAAATCTTTAATGTAATCATTACAGCTCATGCATTCGTTATAATTTTTTTTATAGTTATACCAATCATAATTGGAGGATTTGGTAATTGACTAGTACCCTTAATAATTGGAGCTCCAGATATGGCTTTCCCACGAATAAATAATATAAGATTTTGATTACTACCGCCGTCAGTATCGCTTCTTATCTCTAGAAGAATTATAGATAATGGAGTGGGGACGGGCTGAACTGTTTATCCCCCATTGGCTGGCAATATTGCACATAGAGGATCAGCTGTAGATTTGGCAATTTTTTCTCTACACCTTGCAGGTGTAAGATCAATCTTAGGGGCCATTAACTTTATTACAACAACTATCAATATAAAGTCACCAGATATAAAAAACGATCAAATACCCTTATTCGTTTGATCTGTAGCAATCACAGCTATTTTATTACTTTTATCACTTCCTGTACTTGCGGGGGCCATTACAATACTACTTACTGATCGTAACTTAAATACATCCTTTTTTGACCCAGCTGGGGGGGGTGATCCTATTTTATATCAACATTTATTTTGATTTTTTGGACACCCAGAAGTTTATATTTTAATTTTACCCGGGTTCGGAATAATCTCACACATTATTAGTCAAGAAAGAGGTAAAAATGAATCTTTCGGTACATTAGGTATAATTTATGCAATACTTTCTATTGGTTTAATAGGTTTTATTGTTTGGGCACATCACATATTTACAGTTGGAATAGACGTAGATACACGAGCATACTTCACTTCAGCTACTATAATCATTGCTGTACCTACAGGTATTAAAGTATTTAGATGACTCGCTACACTTCACGGCAGAAAATTTAAATTAACACCAGAACTATCTTGAGCTATAGGTTTTATTTTTTTATTCACAATTGGGGGATTAACAGGACTTATCTTAGCAAACTCATCAATTGACATTATTCTACATGACACTTACTATGTTGTCGCACACTTTCATTATGTTTTATCCATGGGAGCTGTATTTGCAATCATGGGAGGTATCATTCAATGATACCCTTTGATCACAGGCTTAACAATGAATCCAAAATTATTAAAAATTCAATTTTCAATTATATTTTTAGGAGTAAATTTAACCTTTTTCCCCCAACATTTTTTAGGATTAGCAGGAATACCACGACGATATTCTGATTATCCAGACTGCTATTCATCATGAAATATTCTCTCAAGAATAGGCTCTATTATTTCCACAGCGGGAATCATAATATTTCTTTTTATTCTATGGGAAAGAATAATATATAAGCGAACTGCACTATTCAGACAACATAGAATAATTTCAATCGAGTGATTACAAAACACCCCTCCCAAGGAACATAGATTCTCTGAATTACCAATTTTAAATTTTTTCTAATATGGCAGAATAATGCAGTGAACTTAAGCTTCAAAGATAAAGATATTCTTTTGTTAGAATATGGCTACATGAAATAACTTGTCTCTTCAAGATTCTAATTCTCCATTAATAGAACAACTTACATTTTTTCATGATCATACTATATCCATTATTATACTAATTACTTTATTAGTTACATATATAATAATTATATTACTAATTAATCAACAATCCTTTCGATTTATAACAAGAGAACATTTTATTGAAACAATCTGAACTGCTATACCAGCAATCGTATTAATTTTTATTGCCCTACCATCCTTACACTTACTATATATGATAGACGATTCCTCTGAGGCCAGAGTCACTATTAAAGCAATTGGACGTCAATGATATTGGTCATACGAGTACTCAGACTTTCGAAAAATCGAATTCGATTCTTTCATAATTAATGAAAATTCAGATAAAAAACTATTCCGACTATTGGATGTCGATAACCGAACTGTATTACCTGTAAATACTAATATCCGAATCTTATCCTCAGCATCAGACGTTTTACACTCATGAACCGTGCCTAGAATTGGGGTTAAAATCGACGCAACTCCAGGGCGACTTAATCAAAGATCGTTTTCTATTAAACGACCAGGCTTAATATTCGGACAATGTTCCGAAATCTGTGGAATCAATCATAGATTTATACCAATTACTATCGAAGCAGTAAATACAAAATCATTTATTAAATGATTATTTAAAATAATTTAAAAGAAATTAGTTAAACTATAACATTAAAATGTCAATTTAAAGTAACTAATAAAGTATTTCTTGACATTAGATGGCTGAACACTTAAGCAATGGTCTCTTAAACCACTTCATAGTATTATAATACTTCTAATGATTTATGCCTCAAATAAGAAATTTATGATGACTACCCTTAATTATTTATTTTTCAATTCTTCTTATTGTTATAAATACAATCATTTTTACTTTCACATCCAAATTCAAAATTCACTATAAAAAAACTAATTTAAAACCCAACTTCAACAATTGAAAATGATAACTAATCTTTTTTCCAGATTTGACCCCTCAACCCACTATTATATATCAATAAATTGAACTAGTTCTTTAATTTTTTTTACTGCCTTACCCATTTCATTTTGAATATTAAAATCACGAATAACCATTATCGTCAGCACGATGATCAAAATAATTAATAAAGAATTTAAAATACTTAATCAATCAAATAGAAGAAGAACATTAATTTTTATTTCATTATTAATATTTATTTTAATAAATAATATTGCAGGACTATTCCCATACATTTTCACCTCAACTAGACATATCTGTACAACATTAGCAATAGCTTTACCATTATGATTAGCTCTTAATTTATACGGATGATTTTACAAAACCAATCATATATTTAAACACCTAGTTCCTATAGGAACACCTGGTATTCTAATACCATTTATAGTATGTATTGAAACCATTAGTAATATCATTCGACCTGGAACCTTAGCTATTCGATTATCTGCAAATATAATCGCAGGCCACCTTCTATTAACCTTAATAGGAAATACTGGAAACTATTTGTTTAACATTATATTAATTTCAATACTAACCATTCAAATATTACTTCTTCTATTAGAAATCGCCGTTTCAATAATTCAAGCCTACGTTTTTTCAATTTTAACAACACTCTATTCAAACGAAATCAACTAATGACAAAAGAAAACAATCATCCATACCATTTAGTAAACTATAGACCCTGACCCATTACTGGTGCAATCGGGGCAATAATTATAACTTTGGGGTTATCTAAATGATTCCAAACATCGAATCAATCAATCCTATGAATGGGAGTCCTTATTATTATAATAACCATAATCCAATGATGACGCGATGTATCACGAGAATCAACCTACCAAGGATTACATACAAGAAAAGTAATAACAGGATTGCGTTGAGGTATGATTCTATTTATTACATCAGAGGTATTTTTTTTTTTTTCATTCTTTTGAGCTTTTTTCAATAGAAGACTTTCACCTAATATCGAATTAGGTTTAATATGACCGCCTTATGGTGTACAACCGTTTAATCCAATAAATATTCCATTATTAAATACAATAATTTTACTGTCCTCTGGAGTTACTGTAACTTGGGCACACCATTCTTTAATAGAATCAAATAAAACCCAAATAACTCAAGCCTTATTATTAACATCAATTTTGGGCCTATACTTCACGATTTTACAAGCTTACGAATATTTAGAGGCGCAATTCTCAATTGCCGATTCTGTCTATGGAACCACATTTTTCATATCAACAGGATTCCATGGTATTCATGTAATAATTGGAACTTCATTCTTATTGGTCTGCTTAAAACGACAAATAACTATGCACTTTTCAGCTTCACATCATTTGGGGTTTGAGGCAGCTGCTTGATACTGACATTTCGTAGATATCGTATGATTATTTTTATATTTATCAATATACTGATGAGGTAAATATAGTCCTAGTATATAAGTACATTTGACTTCCAATCAAAAAGTTTGAAAAGATCAAGAACTATAATTATATCTACATATACAGCTTTAAGTATTTCAATTCTCATGCCAATTATAATGATAATATTATCAATAAATATTTCAAAAAAAATAATCACCGATCGACAAAAATCATCTCCATTCGAATGCGGATTTAATCCCCAGACAAATGCACGATTGCCATTCTCAATCCAATTTTTCCTGATCAGTATACTTTTCTTAATTTTCGATATCGAAATCGCCCTAATTCTTCCATTAATACCAATAATAAAAACATCAAAAATTCAAATCTGATCAATTTCATTTAGATTATTTATTATAACATTAATTATAGGGTTATATTTTGAATGAAGCCAAGGAATGTTAAAATGAGCTTTTTAGGGTGATAGTTAAATATAACATTTGACTTGCAATCAAAAAGTACTGATAAAGTTTACCTTTAATAATGAAGCTATACCAAGCAGTCAGTTTCGACCTGAAATATAGGCAAATAATGCCCTTATTAATTAGGTGAAGCCAAAAAGAGGCATATTATTGTTAATAATGTAATTGGATTTTATCCCAACTAAAGAAATATGTAGACAATACTAAAGCCGCTAACTTTAAGTAATAGCGGTTTAACTCCGTTAATATTTCTATTTATGTAGTTTATAAAAAACATTACATTTTCATTGTAAAAATAATAATTATATTCTTAAATATTTAAGAGATAAAATCTTCCTTCGTAGCTTCAATACAACGCTCTTTAAGCTACTTAAATATAAAAAAATTACATAACACATAAAAATCACTAAAAAAAAAGAAAATAACATAATATAAGTCCTAAAATTATAGTCTAATAAATATAAATATTGACGAATATAATACAATATAAAATTGTACAATCCTTGAGCCCCATAATATTCTAATCAACCATGATCTAAAAAAAATAGAGCACGTCCTCCTAAAGATAAGGTAAATAAAGAAATACTACGAACACTAATCAGAGATATAAACCATATAGAACCAAAAAAATTATGAAATCAAAAATAACCATCTGATAAATTTTCCATAAAACCCCCAAATATAATTAAATAACCAATATAAGCCCCAACAACTACAGATACTACAACTATCATCCTTAAATCTAAAGGCAAATAAATACATCTAGGAATAGGAAAAATACACCAAGATAAAAATGAACCCCCAATAATTGACGCAAATAATAATAAAATTATCCCTAGATTCATATTTAATGATAACCCTGACAAATCACGTAAAACACTAAAAGAAAAAGGTCTTAATAATGAATAATATAATAGACGAAAAGAATATATAACTGTTAGCCCTGTAGAAACATAAAACAAAATATAAATAAAATAATTCAATTGACCAAGAGAACATAATTCCAAAATTAAATCTTTAGAATAAAAACCAGAGAGAAAAGGAAAACCACAAAGACTTAATATAGAAATATGGAAACAAGCTGAGGTATAAGGTATAATTAAACCTAAAGAACCCATATAACGAATATCTTGATAATCCAATAAAACATGAATATAACAGCCTGCACATAAAAAAACAAGAGATTTAAATAAAGCATGAGTTAAAAGATGAAAAAATCTTACTATGGGATAACCTATAGCCAAAGAACCTACTATTAAACCTAGTTGTCTTAAAGTAGACAGAGCAATAATTTTCCTGAGATCAAACTCATAATTAGCTACCAATCCAGACATAAATATTGTTAAACATCCAATAAACAAAAGAAAGTAATTACCTCCTCCTAAATAAATTATAGGACTTAATCGAATCATTAAATAAACTCCAGCCGTTACTAATGTAGAAGAATGAACTAATGCTGAAACTGGCGTAGGTGCTGCTATAGCAGCAGGCAGCCATGCTGAAAAAGGAATCTGAGCACTCTTAGTCATTCCTGCTAATAAAACCAAATAACAAATACAATTATAACCATAAAAGTTCATAAAATAATCGTAATAATAAATATAATTTCATCTACCACATCTTAATAATCAGGAAATAGTTAAAAGAATAAAAACGTCCCCTACACGATTAGTTAAAGCAGTTAACATACCTGCATTAGCAGATTTAATATTTTGATAATAAATTACTAAACAATAAGAAACCAATCCCAGACCATCCCAACCCAATAAAATTCTAATCAAGTTAGGTCTAACAATCAACAGAATTATAGAAAAAACAAAAAGACAAACCAAAGCCACAAATCGATTAAGTCTTATATCTCCTATCATATAGCCGTCTCTATAAAACATTACTAAAGAAGAAATAAATAATACCAAACTGATAAAAATTAACGCAATCCAATCAATCAATAAGGCTATTACAACCATAGAAGAGTTTAAAGAAAAAATCTCTCACTCCACTATGAGTGAAAAATCAAACATTATAAATCACAGACTCTCAAAAAATGTCAGCACACTAAAAAATATAAATAAAGCAGAAAACACCCTTAAATAATTAATCAAAGCCTAAAGCAAATAACGCTTCTTTAATTCCACAAATTAAAATTTCTAAATAAACTATTTAAGCTAACAATAATAATCACAACTCAAAAATATAAAATTCAAAGGAAATCAATGCAAAAAAAGTAAATGAAATTCTAAAATATATCCTGAAGATATTCCGTATAAACCATAACTATACGTACCATGTTGACTATAACTGTATATATATAAACTATAAACACAACTTAAAAAAGATAATATAAATATAAATAATATAAAACAATAAGAGTATCTTAGTACTCTATTTAATAGACCAATTTCACCCAATAAATTTAAGCTGGGGGGGGCAGACATGTTACATACAGTTAATAAAAACCACCACATCGATATTCTAGGCATATAAGACATTAAACCCTTATTTAAAATAAATAAACGACTACCCCTACGCTCATAAACAAATCTTGACAAACAAAACAACCCTGAAGAACAAAGACCGTGCCCAATTATCAATATAACCGAACCAATTACACCCCAATAATTTATAACAAAAAGGCCAGCAATAACTAATCTTATATGAGCAACAGAAGAGTAAGCAATTAATATTTTAAGATCAACTTGCCGTAAACAGATTAATCTAACAATAATTCCTCCATATAAGGAAAAAATAATAACAAAACAATTAAATTTTAAAGAATATATATATATATATTTAAAAACACGAATAATTCCATAACCCCCTAATTTAAGTAAAACTCCAGCTAAAATCATAGAACCAGAAATAGGGGCTTCCACATGAGCCCTAGGAAGTCATAAATGAAACATATAGATAGGCAACTTTACTAAAAAAGCTATAATTAAAGCAAAATAAAAATAAATTCCATCAAATATATCCTCACATAAAAAATAACATAATCTACCAGTAGAACTTTCAATTCACAAAATCACAGATAAGAGGGGCAATGACGCTAAAAAAGTATATAACACCAAATATGTACCAGCACTCACACGCTCTGGCTGGTATCCCCAACCTAAGATTAAAATAAAAGTAGGCAATAAACTAGCTTCAAAAAACATATAAAAATTAAATAATTGTATACTAGAAAATAATAAACATAAAAACAATATTAAAGAAAAAACTACAAATAAATAAAACCCAGAAAAATAACCCAAAAAATTAATCTTTAAACTAGCAATAAGTATTAAAGAACAAATCCAAAGTCTTAACAAAATTATTAGTCAAGAAATAAAGTCTAAACCTAGCCCAAACCCAATATTAACATAAAAAAAATCAAAACTACCTTGTAAAATAAAAAAAAAAACAAAAAAAAAAAGCCAAATTTGACTAATTCATCATATATTAAACCAACTTAAAGGAATCATTAAAAAAATAGAAAATAATAATATTAACATAAAAACAAAAAAGATCTTAAAACATAATCATTACCACAAGAACGAATTATATAAACTAACACAGATAAACCTAAAGCACCCTCACAGACAGAAAAAACTAAAAAAATAATCAAAAAGGACTCCACATAACCATAATAATTTAAATATATGAAAATATAAAAAAAAACACCTAATACCAGGTATTCCAATCTCAACAAAACTAACAATAAATGCTTACGTACAGAAGAAAAAATAAATAAACCTCTAAAAAAAATTATTATAAAATATACATTCATTAAGAAAATCAGTTTTAATAGTTTAAAATAAAACATTGATCTTGTAAATCAAAATTGAAAAAATTCTTAAAACTTCAGAGGAAGGAAGTTTCCCTATTTTTAAACCCCAAATTTAACATTTTAATTAAACTACCCTCTGAGTGAAAATAATTATGTTCACATCAATAATATTAAATTTTTTATTCATAAATACAAAAAAACCTATAAACATCATCATTATTATTCTAATACAAGCCTTTCTAATAACTTCTATCATAAGAACTCAAACCCAATCACCTTGATTTCCATATATATTAATGATTATTTTTATCGGAGCTATAATAGTAATTTTCATTTATATCTCAAGAATTATACCGAACGAAAAAACCCCACTCAATAAAATAACATTAATCATTGCCCTCATAGTTACTTCAATATCAATAATAATCATCTTTAATGATATTTACATAATAAACGAAGAAACCTTATTAACAGAAAAAATTCCACTTATCTATAATCATAACAAATCACTCAATAAGATGTTCGATATACAAACATACCCGATTTACATTACTATAATAATTTACTTATTTATTGCCCTTATTGCCGTAAGAAAAATATGTAACATTGAAATAGGACCACTTCGAAAAAAAAACTAATGAACAAGCCCCTACGTCAAATACATCCCTTAATTAAAATAATAAATCAATCTCTTATTGATTTACCCACACCAATAAATATTTCATTCTGATGAAATCTAGGTTCATTATTAGGAGTTTGCCTAATCCTACAAATAATTACAGGAATCTTTTTAGCAATGCATTACACAGCAGATATTGAAATAGCATTTAAAAGAACTATTCACATTTGCCGCAATGTAAATAATGGATGATTAATACGCACACTCCACATAAATGGGGCATCTATATTTTTTATATGTTTATATTTTCATGTAGGACGAGGACTATATTACAGATCATTTCTATTAAAAGAGACATGAACAGTTGGGATAATTATATTCACACTAACCATAGCCACAGCCTTTATCGGATATGTTTTACCATGAGGTCAAATATCTTTCTGAGGAGCCACTGTAATTACTAACATATTGTCAGCTATTCCCTATGTTGGAACTCAAATCGTACAATGAATTTGAGGGGGATTCGCCGTAGATAACCCTACATTATCACGATTTTTCACTATACATTTCCTAATTCCATTTATTATTGCAATAATAGTAATTATTCACCTTATTTTTCTACATATCAAAGGATCAAATAACCCTTTAGGGATTCATAGAAACACGGAAAAAATCCCATTTCATCCATTTTTCTCCATTAAAGACTCAATCACAATTATGATCATAATCTTTACAATCACAATAATTTCATTACAATATCCCTATATATTAAGAGACCCTGATAACTTCTCCCCAGCCAATCCACTATCCACTCCACCCCATATCCAACCAGAATGATATTTCTTATTTGCCTATGCAATTTTACGATCAATCCCTAACAAGCTGGGGGGGGTGGTAGCTTTATTAATATCAATCATAATCGTATTTATTTTACCATTTTATCAAAAACCCAAATTCCAAAGAATAAGATTTTACCCAACAAACCAACTTTTATTTTGAACTATAACAATCACGATAATTCTTCTCACATGAATTGGAAAACAACCAGTAGAAGAACCATACATTATAACAGGACAAGCTCTTACAGTTACATATTTCACTTATTTCATCGCCAGCCCATGAATATCAAAAATATGAGATTATATAATTAAAAATTAGTTAATAAGCCAAAAGCACATGTTTTGAAAACATGAATTTAGAAACTAAAATTTTCTATTAACTTTTCTATTTTAATTACAATATTAAACATAGGAGCTTCAACCCTCCCATAAAAATTAAATAATTTAAAGAAACAGGCAGAAATCCCCTTCAAGCCAAATATATTAACCTATCATAACGATAACGAGGTAAAGTCCCACGAACCCATAAAAAAGAAAAAGAAACCAATACTAACTTAAAAAAAAAACTCAAAGAATTATAGTTTCCACCCATAAAAAATAAAACTACTAAAAATCCTATGAACACAATCATAACATATTCTGACAAAAAAATCAAAGCAAAAGTAGATCCACCATATTCAACATTAAAACCAGAAACTAACTCCGATTCACCTTCAGCAAAATCAAAAGGAGTCCGATTTGTCTCAGCCAAACAAGAACAATAAAAACAAAAAAATAAAGGTCAGCAAAGAAATATAAATCAAATATATTGATACCTGACAAAACAAATAAAATCATAACTACCCAATAAAAAAAATAAAGACAGCATAATAACTGACAATCTTACTTCATAAGAAATAGTTTGAGAAACCGCCCGAATGGATCCCAATAAAGAATAATTAGAATTGGAAGATCAACCAGACAATATTAAAACATAAACTCTTAATCTTATAACACATAATAAAAACACTAAACCTAATGAAAATGAACAAAAAAATGTAACATAAGGAAAAAGTAATCAAACAAATAAAGATAAAAAAAGACCAAAAATAGGAGAAAAATAATATAAAATATAATTAGAACGATAAGGAAAAAAATGCTCTTTAGAAAACAATTTAATAGCATCACTAAAAGGTTGAACAATGCCTCAATAACCTACTTTGTTAGGACCCTTTCGAATTTGAATATAACCTAAAACCCTACGTTCTAGCAAAGTCAAAAAAGCTACACTTAACAAAACCATTAAAGAAATCAGAACAAAATTTAAAATAAATATATAATAATCAATAAAATAAATTACTACATGTAAATTTATTACATAAATAGATCCTAAATCTAACACATTAATTCTGTCAAAATAGTTAATCAAAATCAATTTTAATAAAATAATCAGAATTCACGGTCCTTTCGTACTAGAAAATAAAAAAAAATTTTTGGATAGAAACCAACCTGGCTCACGCCGGTCTGAACTCAGATCATGTAAGACATTAATGGTCGAACAGACCAATTTTATTAAGCATCTGCACCTAAAAATAATCTTAATCCAACATCGAGGTCGCAATCTACCTTGTCAATAAGAACTCTTAAAGATAATTACGCTGTTATCCCTAAGGTAATTAAATCTTTTAATCAATAATACAAGACCAACAAAAACAAAAATCAATGAAAAATATAAATAAGTGGTTTTATCATCACTCAGATCACCCCAACCAAAATTAAGATATAAAAATAAATAAAATAATCCCAAATTACATAAACATCATTAAGTGAAACTCTATAGGGTCTTATCGTCCAAAAAAAACATTTTAGCTTTTTTACTAAAAAATAAAATTCTAAATATTAATGAGAGACAGAGTTTTTCTCGTTAAACCTTTCATTCCAGTGTACAATTAATACACTAATGATTATGCTACCTTTGCACAGTCAAAATACCGCGGCTCTTTAATTCCTCAGTGAGCAGGTCATATCTAAAATAAAAACTTCAGAAAATGTTTTTGATAAACAGTCGGAAATACTAAAAATTTGCCAAATTCCTTCAATCAAAATTTAAATAAAAATATAAAAAACATAAGAATATACTAATTCAACCATTATTAATCAACAATAAAAATTAAAGCTAAAATCCCAATAAAAAACTTAAATAATTAATAAATCAAAAACAAAAAAAAATAAATTAGAACATACTTTAAATAATGGCTATTATCAAGCCTATAAAAAATAGTACAATAAAAAATTATAAAAAGCCTTAGAGCTTATCCCCTAAAGAATAAAGAAAAACTAAAAATTCAATAAAAAAAAATCAAATTTAAAATTTCTATAAAATTTAATTTAATCTCAGAAAACCAGATATATTAATAAACGTATAGCATTTCACTACCACCCTAATATTAAAAATAATTATGAAACATAAAAAAACATATTAAAATAAATCCTATTAATTCGGGAAAAATTAATAAAAAAAAATTATTTAATAAACCCTGATACCAAAGGTAAAATATAAAAAAATTCTTCAATATTATAAAAAACCCCCATTCACATTAAAAATAAACTATAATAAAAAAAAGCAATTCAAAATAAACAACTAAGCCAAAAAAAAAACAAAAAAATTTAAATATATATATATATAAACAATTAAAAAAAATTAGATAAAAATAATCAGAACATCTAGAATCGCACAAGAAATTTTTCAATGTAAATGAAAACAATATTAAATTAAATTCTGAAAACCAGATTTACTTTCCAGTAAATCTACTCTGTTACGACTTATCTCAAAAATTGAGAGCGACGGGCGATATGTGCACAAACCAGACCTAATTCAAAAATAATAATTAATAAAATTTACTAATAAATCCACCTTCAATTTATCCTTTAAAATAAATATCCATATAAATTAAATTATTGTAACCCATCTACTACTGATCAATAAGCTGCACCTTGACCTGAAATACAATTTAATAAAAAAACTCGAAAATATTATCCATAAATTTTCTAATAACGGAAATATACAAACAATTACAACCAGCAACGCCAAACGTGTAACATCAATCACAGGACAGGTTCCTCTAAAAAGACAGAATGCCGCCAAATTCTTTAGATTTCAAAAAATAATCATACTACCCTGGAAAACAAATATTCTAAAATAATAGGGTATCTAATCCTAGTTTAAACTATAGCCTAAATAGTTATAACAAATAAAGCCAATAATTCGTAATAATATTCCACCAAACATTACAATATATAAGAACTTAGAAATAAAATAACTACATACCAAAAAAATTAAACAAGAAAATAACGTATAACCGCGATTGCTGGCACGACATTTATCTTTCCAAAAAAAATCGCTGAATCCAAAATAACTTGATATTCAATACTAATTACTACAAAAACCAAATATTTAATTTAAAAACCTTTATATAAAACATTCTAAAAGCCTAACATAAAGCAAGAATAAAACTTTAACATAAAAAAAAAACCAAACATCAAAAAAAAAAGTTAAACTAAAAAAAAAACAGAAACAATCAAAAAAAAAACAAGTTGCCTATACCAAAAAAAAAATTATAAACAAAATTAAATAAAAAAAAAAAAAACAGGAAAGATAAACTCAAACATACCCCGCCTACTTAACAATTAATTCCAAATTCTAGTTTAATAGTCCCCACCTTAAACTAGAACAAAAAATAACCCCTAAAACAAATTTAATTAAAAACTTTAACCAAAGAAAAAAAACCATCTACATAAAAAGCAAAAAAAATTAATAAAAAAAAAACGAAAAATAAATTAAAATACCCCGTCTACTTAACAATTAATTCCAAATTCTAGTTTAATAGTCCCCACCTTAAACTAGAACAAAAAATAACCCCTAAAACAAATTTAATTAAAAACTTTAACCAAAGAAAAAAAACCATCTACATAAAAAGCAAAAAAAAATTAATAAAAAAAAACGAAAAATAAATTAAAATACCCCGTCTACTTAACAATTAATTCCAAATTCTAGTCTAATAGTCCCCACCTTAAACTAGAACAAAAAATAACCCCCAAAACAAACTTAATTAAAAACTTTAACATAAAAAAAAAACCATCTACATAAAAAGCAAAAAAAAATTAATAAAAAAAAACGAAAAATAAATTAAAATACCCCGTCTACTTAACAATTAATTCCAAATTCTAGTTTAATAGTCCCCACCTTAAACTAGAACAAAAAATAACCCCCAAAACAAACTTAATTAAAAACTTTAACATAAAAAAAAAACCAAACATCAAAAAAAAAAGTTAAACTAAAAAAAAAACAGAAACAATCAAAAAAAAAACAAGTTGCCTATACCAAAAAAAAAATTATAAACAAAATTAAATAAAAAAAAAAAAAACAGGAAAGATAAACTCAAACATACCCCGTCTACTTAACAATTAATTCCAAATTCTAGTTTAATAGTCCCCACCTTAAACTAGAACAAAAAATAACCCCTAAAACAAATTTAATTAAAAACTTTAACCAAAGAAAAAAAACCATCTACATAAAAAGCAAAAAAAATTAATAAAAAAAAACGAAAAATAAATTAAAATACCCCGTCTACTTAACAATTAATTCCAAATTCTAGTCTAATAGTCCCCACCTTAAACTAGAACAAAAAATAACCCCCAAAACAAACTTAATTAAAAACTTTAACATAAAAAAAAACCAAACATCAAAAAAAAAAAGTTAAACTAAAAAAAAAACAGAAACAATCAAAAAAAAAACAAGTTGCCTATACCAAAAAAAAAAAAAATAAATAAATTAAACAAATAAAACACAAATAGAAAAGGCCCCCCAAAACCAAAACAACACGAACGAAAATATATTAAAAAATTTCCCTAAATTATAATAAAATTAACAATAAGTAGACATATATTATAGATTTATAATAATTAAAGAAATATAAAATAAAATGCAAGAAAATATTAGAAGCAAAAGAATGGGTAATTAGAATAACTCTTTTTTTTTTTGTTTACAAAAAAGAGTTATTCCGGTAATTCAATTATTTAAAATAAAATTTTTAATTAGATAATTTTTACCTACTAAAAGAAATTATTTATTCATTATTTAATTATTTTTTTAATATTAAATAAGTTATTTGTATTATCAATACAATTTATATTAATTAAACATTCAACATAATAAAATCATTGGTTTTTAAAAAATATTTGTATATTTATGGTATAACATTGCATAATTTATTAAAATTAATTACATGCCTTATTTAATCTCCGATAGTAATGCTATTAGATATATATATAGATACTCTATATTAAGTAAATATTTGAATATAAAATAAATCCTAAAATCTATATAATATAATAAATTTATATATAAGAAGTTATTTTATATATTAATATATTTATATATATATACAATTATATAAGAATTTATATAATATAATATCATCTAATTTACTATAAGTACTTATTATATAATTTATTTAATCTCCTACAATAATGCTATTATATATATAGATACTCTATATTAAATAAATATTTAAATATAAAATAAATCCTAAATCTATATAATATAATAAATATATATATATAAGAAATTATTTTATATATTAATATATTTATATATATAATTATATAAGAATTTATATAATATAATATCATCTAATTTACTATAAGTACTTATTATATAATTTATTTAATCTCCTACAATAATGCTATTATATATATAGATACTCTATATTAAATAAATATTTAAATATAAAATAAATCCTAAATCTATATAATATAATAAATATATATATATAAGAAATTATTTTATATATTAATATATTTATATATATAATTATATAAGAATTTATATAATATAATATCATCTAATTTACTATAAGTACTTATTATATAATTTATTTAATCTCCTACAATAATGCTATTATATATATAGATACTCTATATTAAATAAATATTTAAATATAAAATAAATCCTAAATCTATATAATATAATAAATATATATATATAAGAAATTATTTTATATATTAATATATTTATATATATAATTATATAAGAATTTATATAATATAATATCATCTAATTTACTATAAGTACTTATTATATAATTTATTTAATCTCCTACAATAATGCTATTATATATATAGATACTCTATATTAAATAAATATTTAAATATAAAATAAATCCTAAATCTATATAATATAATAAATATATATATATAAGAAATTATTTTATATATTAATATATTTATATCGTAAATATAAAATTATAAGCTAGAAAATACTAAATAATTAGTAAGTTTACAATTAACTAATATAAATCTATCATAAACTTTAAATTATAAACTATAAATAAGATGATTAAATTTAATCATAATAATTAACAAATAACAATCCACTATCCGCCTTTATCTTTAAAAAAAGGCGGATAGTGTAAACTATTGATTATAATCGTAAATATAAAATTATAAGCTAGAAAATACTAAATAATTAGTAAGTTTACAATTAACTAATATAAATCTATCATAAACTTTAAATTATAAACTATAAATAAGATGATTAAATTTAATCATAATAATTAACAAATAACAATCCACTATCTGCCTTTATCTTTAAAAAAAGGCGGATAGTGTAAACTATTGATTATAATCGTAAATATAAAATTATAAGCTAGAAAATACTAAATAATTAGTAAGTTTACAATTAACTAATATATAAATAACTATTTTAAATATTAAGTTATAATAGACAAGTTTAAGCCTAAACCAATTTT